ACACCAACGAGTGAAATCTCCTTGTGCCTCGGGGCCCCATAGTAGCAACAAAGAATGTGCTAAACTATTTGCAGGAGTGGAAACTGCGGCGGTTAAGAAATTGCAACCTTCCAAATAGGAACTGGCCAATCTATGAGTATACCATGAAGTTACAAAAGTTGTACCTGTGAACCAACCTCCTAAAGCGAAATAAGCACAAGGAAAGAGCAATAGGCCGGACCAACCCACAAAAACGAAACGGTCCCTCCGCAACCAATCATCCATAATATCAAATAAATCTTTTTCTTCTTTGGTAAATCTACCAAGGGCTATAGTCATAGTGATCCTCCTATTCAACTATTTCAACCATTTTCGAACACCTCTTATCATTTCCGGGGCGAAGGGCATACGATAGTTCGATTATCTATGGATGATTCCTCTTTCAATGCCCCTTACAATGGGTTTCGAAGATACAAATTCTTTTTTTATATTTGGCCACAGACCGACCTAAGTAAATTCACGAACCCTATTCGATTAGTCCTTACTGTATAACTATTTGAACCCCGAATTGTCCTGTTCTATGACTCATATTTTAGAGTATAGCTTTTAAGGTAATGGGTCAAACAAAAAAAAAATCCCTATTTTTCCCTAACCCTAAATTAAATAGTAAATAATGATAAATTAGAAATGAAAGCCCCTTTCTCGCATTTGTTCTCTATTGCATTGGTGGAACAACAAAACAATATTTGATTCTGAAATCAAGAAAAGATATTGAAAAATAGATTTTCGAAATAAATTTTTATTTTATATGTAGTGGAAAAGAATAGCGATTTCTTCCTATGGAACATCCAGTAATAAGAAGATTAAATTGGAAATATCGACAAATTCTTGCTTCGTCCAAGAAAAAAATTTGCTTCTACAATTTAATCTATATTATATCGAATTTAAATATCAGAATAGCGGATATAGTCATGATTCAATGGGTCAGGTCCACTTATTTTTTCTTTATTTATAATTTTACAGTGGGTTTGATAGGAACAAAGGAGAAGTAGGAATACTTTGGTTTGGCGATTAACAATATGGGTTGGATATCTAGAATATTGATGCCCCAAAACCAAATGAATAATGAGACATGAGGAGGACTACTATATCACTTATATCACTACAGGTTAGAAGGTTAGACTCCCCCTACCCCCTAATAAGGGGAATTAGTAATTATGAAAATGAATAAATTTCTACTTTATAACTATGACTCATAATAATAAGAACTCATTATAATGGTGGAAGACCTTTTCTTTTTTTTTTTTAGAAATATCAACAACATGTCTATTCTCCGATGAAAATGAAGACTAAGACTTTAGTTTAGTGAAAAAGCCCTTTATCGGATTTGAACCGATGACTTACGCCTTACCATGGCGTTACTCTACCACTGAGTTAAAAGGGCCCGTTTATTCAATTCATGAATTAGACATTTTCTCCATCATGAGTCTACTGCATGTATCTATATATGTATAGATACATGCAGTAGACTTCTAGGAGTTGATTCAGGAACAAAAAATTAAATTTAATTTATTAGTAATTAATTTACTAGTAAGTGGATAAAATTATTATTATTATTTATATAAAAAATAATAATGCAGTGAATTGTTTCAAGACCGACCCTACTTGTTTTGTTTACTTTTACTGACCCGTCAGAATAAGATTCACTTGATTTATACCTATACCAATCCGGCATCGACATGGATTCAAGATATTTTATTGAATCATGTGATGGAGGGATTCGTACCCTGAGCCGAATTCAATTTGTATATTTATAAACGAAAAATAGAAAAAAAAATTATAAAATTCTATGGAATCGTGTAATCGTGTATTGTATATATATATATATTATATGAAAGTATAAAGGTAAAAGACTCTTCGGGTCTAGATCTAGTTTCTGGATCTAGTTATATATATATACTATTGACAATTCCAAAAAACTAATGATACTATCATTATAGTATGATGACGGTCGGGCAGATATGCCCCTATCGTCTAGTGGTTCAGGACATCTCTCTTTCAAGGAGGAAGCGGGGATTCGACTTCCCCTGGGGGTAGGGTACTACGAAAGGAAGTTGATCATGGATTATCACTAAGTCCAGAATTCATTCTTCCTGGGCCGATGCCCGAGCGGTTAATGGGGGCGGACTGTAAATTCGTTGGCGATATGTCTACGCTGGTTCAAATCCAGCTCGGCCCAAGAATTTGCCGCTCATGAGTATGATCTAACCAATTTGTCCTCCAGAAACAGAAATGCCCGATCTGTAGAAATATAAAGATTGAGAGTCATTTTTTTTTTTGCTCTATACATAATTTTTCTTATCCGTTCTGATCTTTCTAACGATCTAGATTCATGATTCTTAAGTATCAAGAAAGGAAAAAAAGTCCCCTTTTTCTCATTGAAAGATTCATTAATTATCCATTTTTGGCAATAAAATAAAAAACCATCGATTACTAGTAATCCGTATCACTCTAACTATAGTCTATAGTCTATATCTATTATGATATCAGTATATCATTTGTGTCTCTGTTACAACACGATGAATAGAATGTTCTTATGAAACCATAAGAATATGTATGTCATACACTTCGCTGGGATTGTAGTTCAATCGGTCAGAGCACCGCCCTGTCAAGGCGGAAGCTAAGAAAATAAAAGAAAAGACCAAGCAACATCCCCTTTTTAGTCAATTTGTTGGAATATTAGATCTTTTAATCCGTCCCTTTTTCCATTTCATTTCTACTGTTTGGATCTACATCTACGTGTGAACTATTGAATACCATTCATATGATATCTCATCAGATAATTGTATGTAATGTATAATTATAAGAAAGAAGTTAGGTTATAGAAAAGAAAGCGTGGAAAAGGATGAAAAATTCAATAGGATTCTTTATTGGGTCAGGAGTCCCCTTTTTATTTAGTATGGATAAAGGATCTTCCTATGTTATATTATTGAATTCTCGACGATTAATCGATTTGATCGATCAGATATATTGTTATTCATAATATTGATCCAATTGAGTATCATCAGGATACAATTTCTCCTATTGAATTTACAGGAGAAAATTTCTCATCTCTATGGGATTAGATCCCGAGTTATTGCGAAGCAAAAAAAAAAAAAAAGAACAATGAGATTATGGAAGTAAATATTCTCGCATTTATTGCTACTGCACTGTTCATTCTAGTTCCTACTGCCTTTTTACTTATCATCTACGTAAAAACAGTCAGTCAAAATGATTAATTTGAATGAAACTTGAATTATTAGTTCTTATCAATGATTGAAGAAATGAAAGAAAGGGATTCAAAACCCAAGTCTTAAATGAAATGAAATGCTCGGTCCAGAATCAGAAGTGTCTGAGATAGTGTGTAGAAAGAACTATATATATAGTTCTTTCTACACACCATCTAGTATCTAGTATAGATTAATTTACAATATACAATATGTATGTGCATCTAATATATGTACATCGCAATACTACATCTAATAAGAATAGTATGGGCATATACTATATACAATACAAAATAAATAAAAAATAAAAGAAAACGAAACCTAGGAATCTTTTTTTTTTTTTTAGATTCCCATTCCAAGAAGTCATTGGTTGAGCCATTAACAGATGATCATGATCCGCGGAGTTCTATGGGAAAACTTCTTCCGATTTAGAAAAGGAGTAGAGTAGTAGAGTCAATCCTGCCGATTTTTCATATTTCAAGATGACATGAAATGAGTCAAAAAAATTTTCTATAAGTCTAAAACAAAGGTGAAATGCGTGATATGTGAATCGTTCAATGTTTGATAGAATGGTTATTATTCATTATTGTAATTGTATTTTCTTATTCATTACTGACTGTATTGTAATTGTATTTTCTTATTGATTACTGTATTCATTCCAGTATAATTTGGAAACAGAGACATTTTTGTAAGTCTTCGCAAAACGATTAATTAAACAATTGATACAAATAGTACTCCTAAAGTCCACTCCTTCCCCATACTACGAGTGAAAGGGAAAATGTAAAGACTACCATTAAAGCAGCCCAAGCGAGACTTACTATATCCATGTAAATTATGTCCCCTATCTCTATCAAGGAATTATTCTATTATTGATCAATAATCATAGTGGAATCAACAGCGCAGAGTCAAAATAGGATTTTGCCTTAAGGCGGTTGATGAGCCAATCCAATGAATCCAATCGTAACAAATCCTATATTATCGGATTTCTGGTAGAATCGGGAAGCATTAAGCACAAATACGATAACGATACACGCGCCCTTTCTTTGGAAAGAATGCTTCTAATGTAAGATGTAGGAATAGTAAGACCTATTGTTTGTTTTGTTATTTTCATAAACAAAAGATATAAAAATATACCATCAATCAAGATAGATAACTATCTATCCTATCGGATACTTCTATTTCCTATTTGATCTAAGTCTTATTGTCTTTCTTTCTGTGAAAGCATCAGGAAACGCCGCTACCACTATTATATTACATACATTCTTTTTTTTTGTAATCCCCCTGCAACTACAATGGCAAATCCCATTTTTTTTTTTATTTATTTTTTTTTCCACTTTTATTTGTACTCTTACTCTATAAGATTTTACTTTGTACTCTATAAGAATAAGAGCCGACCAACCACCCTGATTGAATGTCTGAGCACTCAGAGCCTCCCGGGAGTCTGGACACAAAATATCTTCAGCCCTTTCCACAACTTCCTATAACCAGACAGAGTCAGTAGACACTATCTTAGTATAGGTAGTGCAAGATAATTAGGAAGTCTTGATCGTCTTTCGTATAATCCCCTCTTCAATCCTAGAAGCAAAGGTGGAGTGTCCTTTAGGAACCCTAAGATTTCTGACCTGTTACTTTCGTAGTTCTGAATCCCAGAATGAACTCTTACTATTTATTTGATTTATCTTATCAATTGAATCAAATAAATAGCCTGAAGCAATCATTAAATTAATAATTTAGGATTGCTTCATCCCTATTTAT